TAGAAAAAATGCCCATATATTTTTATAATTTTTATATAATATAATGTAATGAGCCTGTCCCCTCTTTTTTTTTGTTCATATTCAAAAAAAATATAAATATATAAACTAGCACCAAATAAAAAGATTTAGAGGACTCTTTTGACAAAAAATATGTAATTGTCAACAAAGTTGTTTCTTTTGTTTCTGAAAATGCAAAAAATTTTTATTACTTATACATATAGGTCGTCGCTTCAGCATTGAATAAAAAAAGGGACATTTTGCCCTCTTTTACAATAAGTTACAAATAAGTCGTTCAAATCGTTTTATCATTTATCAATAGGAGTGTTATCTATCGATAAAATATTCATTTTGAACCATCTCTTTATTAACATATTGGTAGAAAGAGTACCACGCTGCATCTAGACTTCAAAGAGTTTGTTTTAACCATATTATATTTAAGGGTCTCGCGTTATTGGTTGCTAGAGAATCAAGGTAGGTTTTACCAATGAATTGAATCACGAAATGCTATGTTTCTTCCATAAAACATAAATTATTTAGATTTAGTCCGAAGTAATTCGCGCAATGGTGCACCTTTCTTTTATTTCCTAGTTAGAACGAAAAGGGTACAGCTGGTTGTATCCCGCCGATTCCTGAAATAAACAACTCGCACACACTCCCTTTCCAAAAAAGATCAATACACCAAGCACTACACTTAGATTTATTAGATTTGTTGATAAAATATCGGTATTAAACCCGAAACTCCCGGCGGATGGCCAGTAGCCCCAAGAAAGGAAAGAGTCGGTTACATTTTTCATATCATCTCCTCATATGGATAGACTAACTAGATCGACTAAAAAATGGACTAGAGTTATTTTTGTATCACTTCGCACCTCTTTTTTATTTAGTCCTTTTTTGTTCTGTTCCTAGTGGGAAATTGTGAAATGGATTTTATTTATGTGAACTATCCCCTTGTTTCAATACTTAGTTTCTTTTGGAGTAGGAACGGGAAGGATGAAAGCGAGGCGGGATACTAATTCCTCATCCGCAAATCCAACCTTCCCGTAGGTTATTTTCTTTTGTCAACGACGACATAATTCTACGAACGAAATCTTGATATAATTTGAAAAATCAAACGATAAGTCCAAGGCAATAAATATATATTTTATATTTCTAATATTAAACAAAGGGATTCGCAAACAAAAGGGCCAATGCTACAACGAGTCCATAAATTGTTAAAGCTTCCATAAAAGCTAGGCTAAGTAATAGAGTACCTCGTATTTTGCCCTCCGCCTCAGGCTGTCTCGCGATACCCTCTACAGCTTGGCCCGCAGCAGTCCCTTGACCAATCCCCGGTCCAATAGAAGCAAGTCCTACAGCCAACCCAGCAGCAATAACAGAAGCGGCAGAAATAAGTGGATTCATGATAAGTTCCTCGTACCAAAAAAAGAAATAGTTAATGATACAACTACCCAACCAATTATGACTTAATTATTACATCGTAGGATTCATTCAATCCAATAGAAGTAACTAAGAACTTCTAGTTAAAATAATAGTATTAGTGAATCATCTATTCTATTGCTGAAAATGAGAGGAGTAGGTCAAAGTAATCTATATTTAAGTCATATATACCCAGCAATATGTAATATCACATATACATGTCTTTCTTCCATAACGGAAACCAACTGTTTATCTTTGATTCAATAGGATAGGATTTGAGAATTAATTCTCGAAATATCTCCAAGAGTTTACTTTTTTATTGCCTTTTTATTTATCATTATTTCAACGGATCTAATCTAACTACACAAATTGATTAGTCCAAATCATCTCATACAAATATTATTATTATATTAATTTATGTTCATACAATTTGTTAGTTATTATTTTTTACTAGTTTTGTTTGTCCAATCCGTGAATAAAATAAACTAAAACGGGAATCCTTCGCTCTTTTCTCTTTTTTTTGAATCACATGTCCTAGACATATACTCCAAGCATTCTTATTCTATTATTTCAACTAATTGAAATAATAGAATAATGGGGTATAAATAGAATATTCGTTGAGGGGGGTATGCTAGTAAGTGGACGGAAGATAACTTTAGGAAAAAGAGCATTTTTGTCTCTTTCCCTTTTTTGCAACTCTCTAATATCCTACTTTTTTTTAGTTTTGCTATTCTTTTCTATCGTATATGACGTAGTTGTATATTCCTTAAATAAATTATCTTGAACCATTTATTTAATGCCTGCTGTTATTTATTGTTTTGAAAAAAACAACAAGACTGTTTCAATGATGGCCTTCCATGGATTCCCCTATATAAGCCGCGGCTAGGGTTGCAAAAATAAGAGCTTGAATACCACTTGTAAATAATCCAAGGAACATAACAGGTATAGGAATCACCAAAGGGACTAAAGAAACAAGAACAACAACGACTAATTCATCAGCTAAGATATTTCCGAAAAGTCGAAAACTAAGTGATAAAGGTTTTGTGAAATCTTCTAAGATGTTAATCGGTAAAAGGATTGGAGTTGGTTGAATATACTTACCGAAATACCCCAATCCTTTTTTTGTAAGACCCGCATAGAAATATGCCACTGACGTGAGTAAAGCCAAAGCAACGGTAGTATTTATATCATTCGTGGGTGCAGCTAACTCTCCATGAGGTAATTGTATGACTTTCCAAGGTAAAAGAGCTCCTGACCAATTAGAAACAAAAATAAATAGAAACATAGTTCCAATAAAAGGAACCCACGGACCATATTCTTCTCCAATTTGAGTTTTACTAACATCTCGAATAAATTCAAGAACATATTCGAAGAAATTTTGACTCCCACTCGGAATGGTTTGTGGGTTGCGAACCGCTATAATAGCCGAACCTAATAAGATAGCAATTACAACCCAAGAAGTCATAAGTACTTGGCCATGGACTTGGAAACTACCTATTTGCCAATAGAAATGTTGGCCTACTTCCACACCCGATACATCGTACAAGCCTTTTAGTGTTAGTGTGTTTACTAAAAAATTCATATTACCTCCTAAAATAAAAAAATTGACCCTTAATTTTTTTTTGATTCGACCATCTCTTTGCCTACTTGAATCTGATATTTTGAATACCAACTAAGATTACTATTTTGAATAATAACTAATCACATAATATCCCGGTTACTCTTATTTAGTTTGTTTTTAAAAATTCAGAAATAACAATCAACTTAAAAATATATGAGAGTTGCGAAGTAGGTTATTTATCATATTATTAATTAAGGATTTCTTATATAGCTAAAATGTCCTTCACAAATTGCGAATACTAATTTGTTAAGAATTAATCGGATTGAAGATATAGCATCATCATTCGCTGGAATCGAGATATCTGCTAGATTAGGGTCACAATTTGTATCAATTAAACAAATTGTTGGAATTCCCAAAGCGATACATTCTCGTAGAGCTGTATATTCTTCGTGCTGATCGACGATGATTACAATATCGGGTAAACCTGTCATATATTTAATCCCGCCCAGATATGTTTGCAAACGAGATAATTGTCTTTTAAACACGGCTGCATCTCTTTTTGGAAGACGGCTAAGTCTCCCTGTTTTTTGTTCCATTCTCAAGTCCCTGAACGTATGAAGTCTCGTTTCTGTAGTAGACCAATTCGTTAACATACCGCCGAGCCATTTTTTATTAACATAATGACACCGAGCCCGTATTGCAGCCCAGGCTACTGAATCAGCTGCTTTATTTTTGGTACCAACAATTAAGAATTGTTTTCCTCTACTTGCTGCCTCAAAAACCAAATCACAAGCTTCTGATAAAAAACGAGCAGTTCGAGTTAGATTTGTAATATGAATACCCTTACGCTTTGCAGAGATATACGGTCCCATTTTAGGATTCCATTTCCGAGTACCATGACCAAAATGCACCCCTGCCCCCATCATCTGTTCTAACTTGATGTTCCAATATCTTCTTGTCATTTCTCCCCACACCCCCCCTTTTTTTTTAAGAGAGGAGGAACCCTGAACTCAAATAAAAGGTTGTTCCGATGGAACTTTCTACTCTACTCTATAAATTGGACGTAGAGTCACGACCCAAGCAATTCTATTCTTTTCTAGACATTTATCTTTTTATTATTAAATCAAATGACTGCACCAAATCAAAGAAAGTAGTGATAAGGGATGAATCCTTTCTTAGCAATCATAAAATCTGATAAATGGGTGTTCTGATGTATCGTGGAAACCCTTTGAAGGCGGATAATCAAACAATTTTCTGTGGTAAAACAAAAGGTCTCTCATTTCTCCATCAAATCGATTCTTTTTTTTTGTTTCCAAAGGAATCTTGTTATATTGTTTTGAAGGATGCACGAATCCTTTGAATCCGGTCCCGCCAGGTATCATCCCCCCCAAAACAACGTTTTCTTTCAAACCTTTCAACCAATCGATACGTCCCCGTAGAGCTGCTTTTGCTAAAACTCGAGCAGTTTCTTGAAAACTCGCTTCCGATATGAAGCTTTGAGTATTGAGAGATGCTCTTGTTATTCCCAATAAGATGGCTCGGTAACAAATAGTTTCTTCCAAAGCTCGTCCCACTCGTTCGGCTCGTAACAATCCAATTAGTTCTCCGGGTGAAAAAACGTTTGACATTCCGTCTTCTGAAACCAACACTTTTGATGTTATTTGACGTACAACAATCTCTACATGCCTATTATGAATCTGCACCCCCTGGGATCGATAAACCTTTTGGATCTTATTAACCAAAGAGATACGACTTTGCACTATAGTTAGCTCAGCACCAACCAAGAATCTCCAAGGAATGCCAAGAATTCTTGTTATACATTCATTCCAACCTTCAATCCTCTTTTCGAGATTTATCGATATTGAATCAATCAAACGTACTTCTAACACCTGTTCCACTTTTGGAAGACCCTGCGTTATATCACCGGATCTCGATTTTTCATATATAAATGTAACTAATGTGTCTCCTTCGTAAAAAATTTCCCCATAATGGCCATGAACAGTTGCTCCCGGGGTAGCCAAATAAGGCTTAGCTGATCGTATTATTACAGAATCCCCTTGAACAAATATAACTTGACCGGATTTTTGGTGCGGTCCGTTTTTGTCTATACACACATTTTGACAAATAAACTGTCCAAGACTTATTATTGGAGAGGTCTCTTCGCAACAACTGTGACGGATAAAATACCAATTCAAATGGAATGAATTGAAAAAAATGTTACTGCCTGGATCAGTAGTATAAATTCTACCGCTCTCATCCATTGAATAATATTTAATTGCTTGAAAAGTTTGTTTTAAATTGTCAAGTTGAAAATAATTTGTTAACAAGATCTGATTATGAGTTTTTAAATGGTAAAATAAATAAAAATTATCAATTGAAGGAGACGATCCTAAAGGTCCGAATAACTCCCGAATTTCAATTAGTAAATCTTTTTGAATGGATTCTTTTATTACATTATGATAGTTTACTCGATTGGATGGGTCCATTCGAGAACACTTGGACGATAACAAAATTATCAATGATTGGAATTGCTTATTTCTATTCAACAACGTATGAATAGTTCCTTGATTTGATGGGTTAAGGAATTGTTGAATCCTTGCCTTGGAATAAAACGGATTACTATGGGTGCAATCTGATCGATTCTCCCAGAACAATCCTGAAACTGTGGAATCTTTTCTTTTTCCAATATACGAAATAGGAGATTTTGCCAAATCGATTCTTAAGAAATGCCGAATCAAATCGTTTGTTCTTATTTCAACAAAAGAAGCACGAGCTTCTTCGTTAGAAGAGTTTTTTTTATCTTGTTCCCAATTCAATACTAAACAAGTTCGAACTAATTGAATACTTGTATCCGAAATTCCTCTATTTTGATTGACTTTTCCAGAAAGGATATAATTGACAACTCGAAGTTGCACATTATCACTTTCCTGCAAGATATCAGTAGGGAAAATTGCTGCTAAATTGGGGCCATCCGTTATGTCATATGTAACAACAGGTCGAACCAAAACAAAATACTTTTTTTTGCTAGGTGTAATCCGTTGGACATAGATCCAATTTGTCAATTTTTTTGATTCCTTGAAATTTCCCTTTCCCCTTCCTGGTGGGATCAAAACGCCGCTATACCGGGATATTTTATCGGTATCCACAGGAAAATGGATATCTCCAGAAAAAATTTTAAGTTCAATTCTGTTTTTTTTTCTCTCCACCCGTACCAACCCACCTACTCGGCTTCTTATATTTAAGGTGATTGGTGTATCTACTCCAACGATACTATTGTTACGTACCATTATGAAAGAAGATCCGGATAAGATATGCACTTCCTCAGGAATGAAAAAAAATAGATCCACTTTCGTTTGGATTTGGTGTTTTGGCATAAATTCCTTGACTCCTCGATACTCAACCAAATCTTCCTTTTTAAGGATTGAATGCATTTCGATATTCCCATATCCATATTTAGTAATCCCAGAACGCTTTCTTCTATATCTAGGATCATCGAAATAGGAAAGAATACTATTTCTATTTAAGGGGATTTCAGGCGAGATACCCGGAGGAGGCGTTAGTCTAGTCTCTCCTCCTTGAATTGATTGGAGTAAAATGAGAAATAGATTTCTGCGTCTCTTTGACAATAAATCAGAATTCTCGTGCAGAATGGCCGGATATATTAGATTACAATAAAAATCCGAACTAGATAAGTAGTGTCTCGGCCGGTGTTTAGTTACAGCGAGGTTAGAAGTATATCTTTGCTTGACAGAACGAGAATGCACGTTAAGTTGATCTTGATCCTTGTGAAGCGAAAGGGAGACTGAACTGGATCTGTACGGACTTCCTAATAATATCCATAAATGACTTGTTTTTGGTAATAGATGCACATTCCCATATGTAAATTCAGATGCATGATACACATCGGTACTCCAGTGCATTTCTCCGTCTGAATCCGAATAACTATGTTTTCGAACCCTCTCTTTAAAATTAAAAGTAGGTGTTCCTGCACGAATCTCAGCAATCACTTGTTCGGATTCTACATATTGATCGTTTTGAACTAAAAGAAAACTTTTTCGCGGAATATTGACATTATGAATAAGATCTTCACTCTCAATGATTACATACAAGTTTATAGAACATAGAAAGGCAGGATGTCCGTGACGGGTACGTGTCGGATGAACCAAATCCTCATTGAATTTTATTTTTCCATTACAAGGCGCTCTCACATGTTCTGCAGTACCCCCCGTGAATACGCCGCCGGTATGAAAAGTTCTTAATGTTAATTGAGTACCCGGTTCTCCAATCGATTGACCCGCAATAATACCTACAGCTTCTCCCAACTCAACCAGATCGCCATGAGTAGGACTTCGCCCATAGCATAATCGACAGATCCAAGATGTACTCCTACAAGTAAAGGGGGTTCGAATAGATATTGGTTGGGCTCGAAAGGTTATGAATCTATTTACAAGCCCAATCCCAATATCTTGATTTCGAGTAGCAATACATCGTGGACCCATATATACATCATCTGCTAATACACA